AATTAAACAAACAAACCATGGATAAATCCAAGCGACCTTTTCTTAAATTCAAGCGATCTTTTCGTAGGCGTTTGCCCCCGATTCAATCGGGGGATCGAATTGATTATAGAAACATGAGTTTAATTAGTCGATTTATTAGTGAACAAGGAAAAATATTATCAAGACGTGTGAATAGATTGACCTTGAAACAACAACGATTAATTACTCTTGCTATAAAACAAGCTCGTATTTTATCTTTGTTACCTTTTCTCAATAATGAGAAACAATTTGAAAGAACCGAGTCGACCGCTAGAACTACTGGTTTTAAAGCCCGAAATAAATAGGCTTACTTTTTCTTCACTTGAATCATAATTACAAGAATCTAGATTTGAGTGAATCTAGATTTGAGTATCGTGTCGTAAGAAAAAATGAATCGGAAAAAAAGAAATCTGTTTTTATTGAATTGAACGTGTTCATTCATTTTTACTACTTTAGTATATTTTCTCATACTAATTTCTACTCTACCTTCCCGGAGTTCATTCTCCGGGTAACTCCATTTAAATTATTCTGGTGGATTCTTTCCAATCTACTTCCTTTATGATTTCGTTCGAAATCATATAAAGACAATTCCTATTTGATATAGCTATTTGTGCAAGTATTTTACGGTTAAGAAGCAACTGTCTCTTGTACAGATCGTGTATTAATCTACTATAACTATAGGATACTCCCCTTTCGCGAATTACTGCGTTTATCCTAGTGATCCACAAACGACGAAAATCTCTCTTTTTCCTATCCCTATCCCGATGAGCCGAAACTAAAGCTCTTATTTTCTGTTGAGTAATAGTTCTAGTAAGCCTTGAATGAGCCCCTCGAAAGCTTGATGCAAATAAACGAATTTTTGTTCTACGTCTCCGAGCTATATATCCCCGTTTAATTCTGGTCATTGAATAAATGAAACTTTGACGAATAACTAATTGATTGCCTTTCTTTCAGTTATTCTTTTCCCCCTTCCTAGTCTATTAATAACAAAACGAATTTTTCCAATGTATAAAATCAAAATTCCAATGGCTTTGGCTACTCTAACCTTCCCGACCACGATTTTTTTTTTAGGTATTTCACTGCGAAATAAGACAGAACTAAGAAATTGTATTTTCCTAGGTATCAAAAATATAGTAAATAAAAGAAATAAAAAAAGAAATAGTGGGTTCCTTCGTTTCTATGGTTACTTCTTAAACGGTGAGGTCTTCTCTATACACCGGAGCCTTTACTTTATACTTTAATTTACTATTTAATCAACTAATTGATGTTATTGGGAACTTGTATAGTTCACACGCTTTGGCTCTACCCATGAATTATCCAGTAATAGGTCTTTCACAATCAGATCTACCTATACAGTAACGGTATTTAATTATGAAAGTTTGCTGGGTAGCTGACCCTCTTAGTCCGTTTAAATAAGATTTCCTCCGCTTAATGGATAACCATTTGTTACCAATGGAGAATTTCTTATCATCTTAAATTCAGGTGATTGGATTTACACCAACGGAAACCATAAACTTCATACACAATAGAGGGATATGGTAGAGTTTTTTTTTTTTAATAATGGATGGAGTTCCTTTTTCCATCCTATCCCATTCACCGGTACTGATCATTGATACTGTAAAAGTAGTTTTCTTGCTTTTGTGCCAGCTCATGATCTAAACGAGTCGCACATACACCCTAGTACATGTTCCTCGACGCTGAGGGCACCCCCGAAGAGCGGGGGATTTCGTGACATTTCTGATTGGCTGTCTTGTATTTCTAATAAGTTGTTTAATAGTTGGCATGTTGAATCGTATACATAATATGATGGGTTGGTTTAGATTGATCCTAACCGAATGATGGTGAATTACTTCTATTTAATAGAATATTCAATTCGAAGATAAAATCTCAAATCACAGATTTGCGCGAAATCCATGTTATTTTCCCTGAACCGCTACAAAATCAACAATTCCATAAGCTTGGGCTTCTGTTGCTGACATAAAAATATCTCTTTCCATATCTTCGTGTACAACCCAGAAGGGTTTGCCCGTTCTTTCTGCATAAACCCTTGTGAGGGTTTCACGCAGTTTCATCAGTTCTACCGCTTCCATGACAAATTCGCCTACTTGTGCCATATAAAAAGCACTATAAGGTTCATGTATCATTACCCTGATGATATAACAAAATAAAAGCTTCCCCTATCTCGCATGATAAAGCAAAGAGAAAAGAAAGATAAAGAATAGAAAAAAGATAGAATTGAACAACCGTACAGGCATCTTTTGTGCATACGGCTCTACAAGAAAATTGACCCCCCTCCTTTCTATTGAAGAAAGAGAAAATAGAATCTATCAGACTCAGATGGGTAAATAATCAAATTGCCATCCTTCCTTTCGGAGGAGTTCAAAAATACTATGATGGCTCCGTTGCTTTATATGTTTATTTTTTCTTTTTTTTGTCTGTGATTCAGCAATCCCAAAGTTTCTTTTTAATCCGATCAAATAAG